TGTACTTCCTCGGGAATGAAAAAAAATCGATCTACTTTCATTTGGTATTTTTGCTTAAACTTTTTGACCCCGCCATATTCAATTACATTCTCTTTTTTGATGATTGAATGCGCCCCTACCGTCCCATATTTAGTAATTCCTGAATTGTTTCTTCTGTATTGAGAATCGTCGAAAAAAGCAAGAATACTCTTTCTACGGAAAATCCCATTTATGGGTATTTCAATAGAGATACCTGAACCGGGATATGGGATGAATTCTTTCTCTTGTTCTTGAATTGATTGGACTGGAATAAGAAATCTATTTCTTCGCCTCTTTGCCAATAAATACGAATTCTCTCGGAGAATAGTGGAATATATGAAATGATAATGCCCAGTCCCTACGATTCGATTTAATTTTGAATAATCAAAAAAAATATCTTCTTTTTTATCAAAAAAATCCGAACTCAAAAATTTGTGTCTTTCTTGATCATCATTTACTGAGAAGCTAGAAATATATCTTCTTTCGGTAGAAGTAGAAATAGAATGAATGTTTATTTGATCTTGATCCTTGTGGAGCGAAAAAGGAACTACATTAAATTTGCATGAACCCCCCGATAATATCCACAAGTGGCTTGTTTTGGGTAAAATATGTACATTACTATATTTAAATTCGGGCAAATGGTACACATCGGTACTCCAGTGCATTTCCCCCTCTAAGTCAGAATAAATATGTTTTCGAACCCTCTCTTTAAAACTGAAAGTGTATGTTCCCGCGCGAATCTCAGCAATCACTTGTTCTGATTTTACATATTGGCCATTTTGAACTAAAAGAAAACTTTTTGGTGGAATAGTTACCTCATGTAGAATATCCTCACTCTTAATAATTACATATAAGTCCATAGAACATAAAAAGGCAGGATGCCCATGACGCGTACGTGTAGGCTGAAGCAAGTCCTCATTGAATTGGATTTTGCCATTAGAAGGGGCCCGTACATGTTCTGCAGTACCCCCCGTAAATACTCCACCGGTATGAAAAGTTCTTAATGTTAATTGAGTGCCAGGTTCTCCAATGGATTGCCCCGCAATAATACCTACAGCTTCTCCCAACTCAACCAGGTCGCCATGAGTGGGACTCCGACCATAACATAATCGACAGATCCAGGATGTACTCCTACAAGTAAAGGGAGTTCTAATATATATCGGTTGTGTTCGAAAAGTTATGAATTGGGTGACAAGCCCAATCCCAATATCTTGATTTCGAATGGCAATGCATCGCGGACCCATATATATATTGTCTGATAATACACGACCAATTAATGTTTGGATAAAAACTCTTTCTGGCAGTGTCCTATTTCGAGGACTTGCAGAAATGCCTCGAGTAGTGCCACAATCTGTTCTACGTACAACAATGTGTTGAACTACTTCAACAAGTCTGCGCGTAAGATATCCAGCATCTGATGTTCGTACAGCAGTATCTACAACTCCTTTTCGGGCTCCGTAGCAAGAAATGATATATTCTGTTAAAGAAAGTCCTTCGCGTAAATTGCTTTGAATGGGTAAATCAATCATTTGCCCCCGGGGATCCGACATTAATCCTCTCATACCTACTAATTGATGTACTTGAGATGCATTTCCTCTAGCTCCTGAAAAAGACATTATATGGACTGGATTAAATGGGTCAGTCATCCTAAAATTAAGATTCATTTCTTGTCGCAAATATTCACTTGTAGCATACCATATCTCGATAGATTGGCGTAATTTTTCTACTGCGTGTACATTCCCAAAATGATGGTGTTTTTCCAAAATCAAACTTTGTTCTTCAGCATCTTGTACTAGCCATTCCTTGGAAGGTATTGTTAAAAGATCATCAATTCCTAATGAAATGGATATAGCAGTTGCTTGCTGAAAACCTAGAGTTTTTACTTGATCTAAGATATGCGATGTATATGCCATTCCAAAGTGATCTATTAATCTGCTAATAAGTCGTTTAATGGCAGTTCCGTCTATCACTTTATTGTGAAATACCAGATTGGCCCGTTCTGCCATATGTACCTCCCTATTCCAATGAGTTGGATTCGACAATGGGTTTGAGTCAATGATTGGAAAACTTCCTTTTCTCGATCTTAAATTGCACAGAAAGTCAGGTCAGGGACTCGAGTCCTAGTTGAACCGGCGAAACCCAAATTCCCCCCGCTCCGGTGTCTGTCATAGAATTTTTGAATTTAACGACCATATGATTAAGTATAGGTATCATATAAGCAGGCCCGACAAAAACCTTGGATAGCTTCTTCCATTTCTCGATAAAGAGAAATATGACCAATAGTGGTTCGGAGGTATATCCAAAGAATTTCTTTTTTTACACTTCTTATTATCAGATAGTGTCCATAAATCTCATAATAAGTACCCAAAGATTCATAGTGAACTTCGATGGGAGCTTCTCTTGAAGCAATAACGCGTTGATCTAGTCGCCACCGAAGCCACAAAGGACTATCTAAATGGATTCTTTTCTGTCGATAAGCCCC